TGAATAAATCCTCCTCTATCTGTTGCGGATCGAGGGCCCCTTCTTCAAACTCCGATTCGTATTTTTCATATAGAAATCTCTGATCAACGATAGAACAAGATCCATTTTGCATCATATCTAACTGATTCCTTGGTTCGGAACGAAGAAGTAATGTCACTCGATTATTATCAAGCTGACTGCAATCTTTTTCTGTCCGTGAGGATCCCGCCAGAGCCAGAGCGCCTTCTACTTCTACTTCTAATAGTAATAATAGTAATAGGCCATGAACTAGATCAGAATCATTCTCAACGAATCCATAAGAAGTGATCCAATTTTTTTCATCGGGTGAAGACCAAAGATCTTGAGCGACCGATCCGGCAGAACAACTCAAAAGATAAAGAAGTATCGTTAATTTCTTCATGCTCGTTCCAAGTTCGAAGTACCATTTGTACAAATAAGAATCCCCTCCCTTACATGATTTCTTCTTCATATAGATAGATATAGGATCTATGGGGCAATTACTTAGAAGTACATTTTGTGCAACAGCCCTTCCTATCTGATAGAAAAGGATCCCATGATCCTGAACTGATCTTATCTGGGATCGAAAATGCCAAGTTTTTCTATGAAGAGCCGATCTAATTGTATTAGTTTCTATAATGGATTTCTTCTGTGTAATACTAATTGATAGGGCCTCATTGATAAGTGCTACAAGATCTCGTGCATTGGAACCCATGGTTATGGACCCGAATCCAGTAGTATGGAACATCTTCTTTTCCAAGTGAAATCCCCTAGTATATGAAAGAATGAAAAAGTGCTTTCGTTGTTGTGGAAGAAGAAGCCTTCGTATCTTAATGCATGTATTTAATTTATTCGGAGCTATTAGAGCGGGATCCACTTTTTGGGGAATATGAGTCGAAGCAATAACAAGAATCTTTCCAGTGGAACATCTTTCACTGGAGAGAGAGTTCTCTAATAGACCGAGGGATAAGTAATTCGACTCATTCACATGCAGATCATGAATGTTTGGAATCCATATTATGCAAGGAGACATTGCTTTTGCTAATTCGAATTGAAGGGTGATCTCAAATTGGTCTATTTTCGGCGTCATATACATAGTTAGCACATTCGTCATAGTTAGCAGCTCCATATCAATATCAAGGTCATCATCAGTATCATCACTATCATCAATATCGTCACTATCATCAATATCGTCACTATCATCAATATCGATATCATCAATAAGATAACCCTTAGGCTTGTCGTCCAGGAACTTGTTCGGAAATACCGTAATGAAAGGAACATAGGAGTTTGTCGCTAGGTATTTGACCAAACAGGATCGTCCAGTTCCTATAGAACCTATCACTAAAATACCTCTAGAAGGGGATAGGGCTAAGCGGAGCGAAAAGGGTTTTCCATGAGGAGATGGGGAATGAAAACTATTAGCCCCACGCGAGGTTTGTGAATAAGCGATTGTCTGATAATGAGCAAGGAATATCCGTCTTTCTGCTAAACAGGATCTATTGAACTCATAATTCATTAGATCCTTTTGATGAATGTCAACTAAGTATCGTAAGGAAATTGATCCCGGTTGTTCAATCATTTGATAACCAGAGTCATTCTTTGATAAATGATCACTATGAGTCAGACTCAATAGAATCTGATCAATCCCTTTTTCTGTCGTTAAGGTGGAGAACTGAACCAAGAATTCTCTTTCTTCATCATCAATCGAATCACTGTTCGCGACCCAGAATTCTATTTTCTCATCAATCCAATCACCGTTCACGTTTTTTCTTTTTCTTATCAATGAATAGATCTCTTTACTTGTACGACTTAGATGTCTCGTATTTCTCGAAAAAATGATTCGATTGATGGGATTTGGTATGATACTTACAAGATCGATGAGATTGATCTTCCAATATTTATTCTTAGAACGTATTGATTTGACCCCATAAGCGGGACCACCACCCAATAGCATGTTGCCACCAGAAGCAGAACCCCGTATTTCTTCCAGAGAATCTCCTAATTGTTCCAGAACAACTAGAAAGAGATTTTTTAACCAGAAAGAATTCAGTTCAGATGTAGGATACCTATCCAGAAGTTTTCGAAATTCCATCATGTATGATGGAATCATCAAAGATTTGATCTTTTCTAACTCTGTCTGTAACTCACTAGAGGCTCGGGAAACAAAGAGAAGATGTATACGAACGAGATATCCAGCAACAAGAAGAAGGAAAAAGATTGAATAGAGGAACTCCCGAGCATTTGTTGATCTCAGATGTGCCCATATCAATGGAACGGGTGACTCATTATTTCGATGAATCATTTCTTCGGACAGAAGAAGATTCTGTAAACATTGACTCGAAATCTCACTTATCAGAGTCCATTGTGTAAGAATCTTCTGAAGAATTGGCCGTGATATATCTGATCCATGCATCATATCATGAAAAATGGATACAAATTTTTTACTGCTACTTAGTATCGGCAATGGGTCTGAAAGAGTATCTAAAAGGGTGAAATTGAG